TTTTAGTGACCTAGAAATTTTTTTTTATAGTTATTGTAGTTCTAGTTATCTGAATAATAGATCTAAAGGTGACAACGATCTGCACTATGATCCTTACATTAAGGATACTAAATATAATTGTACTAATCACATTAATAGTTGCATTGATTCTTATTTTCGTTCTTACATCTGTATTGATAGTAACTTTTTAAGCGATAGTAATAATTCTAATGAAAGTTACATTTATAATTTCATTTGTAGTGAAAGTGGAAAGATTCGTGAAAGCAAAAATTACAAGATAAGAACTAATAGGAATCGTAGTAATTTAATAAGTTCTAAGGATTTTGATATAACTCAAAACTACAATCAATTGTGGATTCAATGCGACAATTGTTATGGATTAATGTATAAGAAAGTCAAAATGAATGTTTGTGAACAATGTGGACATTATTTGAAAATGAGTAGTTCAGAGAGAATCGAGCTTTCGATTGATCCGGGTACTTGGAATCCTATGGATGAAGACATGGTCTCTGCGGATCCCATTAAATTTCATTCGAAGGAGGAACCTTATAAAAACCGTATTGACTCTGCTCAAAAAACTACAGGATTGACTGACGCTGTTCAAACAGGTACAGGTCAACTAAACGGTATTCCGGTAGCCCTTGGGGTTATGGATTTTCGGTTTATGGGGGGTAGTATGGGATCCGTAGTAGGCGAAAAAATAACTCGTTTGATCGAGTATGCTACCAATCAATGTTTACCTCTTATTTTAGTGTGTTCTTCCGGAGGAGCACGAATGCAAGAAGGAAGTTTAAGTTTGATGCAAATGGCTAAAATTTCTTCGGTTTTATGTGATTATCAATCAAGTAAAAAGTTATTCTATATATCAATTCTTACATCTCCTACTACCGGTGGAGTGACAGCTAGTTTTGGTATGTTGGGGGATATCATTATTGCCGAACCCTATGCCTATATTGCATTTGCGGGTAAAAGAGTAATTGAACAAACATTGAAAAAAGCCGTGCCTGAAGGTTCACAAGCGGCTGAATCTTTATTACGTAAGGGCTTATTGAATGCAATTGTACCACGTAATCTTTTAAAAGGTGTTCTGAGCGAGTTATTTCAGCTCCATGCTTTTTTTCCGTTGAACAAAAATTAAATAAAATAGAACGGTTAGTTTATCCGAATTAAACGAAAACCCTTAAAAATTCATTTTTCTTTCAAATCATTTTTTTTATCGATATTCTTGTTTACTACTCAGTAAATCTCTATCAACAAGATAAAAAGTGAATTTTTGTTTTGGGGAAGTTCAAATTAGACTAGACAAACAAAAAAAAGTTCATTTTCCTCCCTTGCTTGCATATGTATAGATAATTCAAATAGAGATAGATGCAGATCTATAGAGAGTCTTCCATCTTTTTGCATTTCCCGAAAATTCCCTGTTGTTGGATCAGATTCTAATCAATTTTGTAGAAATTTGTAATGGAATAAAAATTTTTCTTTATTAATGACTATATTTTATAAGATCTAAGATAAAAAGAATAATAAATCTAACAAGGGGATTATGATACATCTAGTTGATAGTTGATTTTGAAAGATGAATAAGTCCATTTATTTAGTTTGGCGTTTCTTGTACCTATTTTTTTATTCTATTTCTATTAGGTTCTATTCTATATATTTCTATTAGGTTGTATATTAGTATTAGATATATATTTACTTAAAGATACTTAGTATAATTATATAATAGATATAATAGAAATAATAAAAATACAAGATATTCTAAGATATCTTTAGAATTCAGAATATAACAATAACAGGTACAAATATTAAATTGAGGTACCCATTTTATGACAACTTTCAATAACTTACCCTCTATTTTTGTGCCTTTAGTAGGCCTAGTCTTTCCGGCAATTGCAATGGCTTCTTTATTTCTTCATATTCAAAAAAATAAGATTTTTTAGATCGGCTGAGACCTAATCATATCACCCCTTTTTTTATTTTAAAAACTTCGATTCGATAAGACCCATTTGGTAGAATATTGTATAACACATAGATTCCTACAAACATAAATAAAAAAAGCTCTTATGCATGTGTAAACGTAAAAAAATTTGCGCTCTTTTGAAAAATGGATCCTCGTCGGGCCGATGTCTGAAATTTCAGTCAATCTATTTATTTGTATGTATATAACTATAGGGGATCATATAAAGGAAGGAGATTTTATTTTTTTAGATATAAACAATTCTATGAATTACTCCTAAGGTAAAGGTTCAAAAAAAAAGAGTTTTTGAGAGTTACTTTGAAAAAAAAAAAGGAAAGTCATATTTTCTCAATTCCAAAAAATTGTATAACTGGATCTAATATATATGAGTTGGCGATCAGAATCTATATGGATAGAATTTATAACGGGGTCTCGAAAAACAAGTAATTTCTGCTGGGCCTTTATCCTATTTTTAGGTTCATTAGGATTCTTATTGGTTGGAACTTCCAGTTATCTTGGTAGAAATGTTATATCGTTATTTCCGTCCCAGCAAATCATTTTTTTTCCACAAGGGATTGTGATGTCTTTTTATGGGATCGCAGGTCTCTTTATTAGTTGCTATTTGTGGTGCACTATTTTGTGGAATGTGGGTAGTGGTTATGATCTTTTCGACCGAAAAGAAGGAATAGTGCGTATTTTTCGTTGGGGATTTCCTGGAAAAAGTCGTCGCATCTTTTTACGATTCTTTATGAAAGATATTCAGTCCATCAGAATAGAAGTTAAAGAGGGTGTTTCTGCTCGACGTGTCCTTTATATGGAAATTCGAGGTCAAGGGGCTATTCCTTTAATTCGTACTGATGAGAATTTTACTACACGAGAAATTGAGCAAAAAGCTGCTGAATTGGCTTACTTCTTGCGTGTACCAATTGAAGTATTTTGAAATGAATTAATTTTAAAAGACTAAATACTTTGGCAGTAGGAAGAAAAAACGAAAGAATTTCTTTCTTTTTTTTTTCAATTGAATATTCATCTATTCTTTTATGCTCGTTTTTTTGATATATTTGATAGAAAAGAAAAGGAGTTTCTTCGTTTCGAAATTAGTATTGATCGAAAAAAGTGGGAATAACATCCCGGAAACCCCATTTTTTCTTGATTCAAGTTGGAAGTGTATTCTGAGTCTATTTCTGTATTCTTTCTAGATTCAAAGCAAAGACTCAGTATTGAATCAACAGCAAAAGAGAAAATGGATTCATAGGCTCACTATATTCTATTCGAATTAGAATAGAAACTCATGCTCGATAGAAATATTAGATCTAATAGAATCAACAAATGAGGTAGGTTCATTAACAATTCACAGATTCAAAATGGCAAAAAAGAAAGCATTTATTCCTTTTTTTTATTTTACATCTATAGTCTTTTTGCCCTGGTTGATCTCTCTCTGCTGTAATAAAAGTTTGAAAACTTGGATTACTAATTGGTGGAATACTAGACAATGCGAAACTTTTTTGAATGATATTCAAGAAAAAAGTGTTCTAGAAAAATTCATACAATTAGAAGAACTATTCCAGCTCGATGAAATGATAAAGGAATACCCAGAAACCGATTTACAACAATTTCGTCTAGGAATCCACAAAGAAACGATCCAATTCATCAAGATACACAATGAGTATCGTATCCATACAATCTTGCACTTCTCGACAAATCTAATATCTTTCGTTATTCTAAGTGGTTATTCCTTTTGGGGTAAGGAAAAGCTTTTTATTCTGAATTCGTGGGTTCAAGAATTCCTATATAATTTAAGTGATACAATTAAAGCTTTTTCGATTCTTTTATTAACTGATTTATGTATCGGATTCCATTCGCCTCACGGTTGGGAACTAATGATTGGTTATATTTACAAAGATTTTGGGTTTGCTCATTATGAGCAAATTTTATCTGGTCTAGTTTCTACCTTTCCAGTCATTCTTGATACAATTTTTAAATATTGGATTTTTCGTTATTTAAATCGTGTATCTCCGTCACTTGTAGTGATTTATCATGCAATAAACGACTAAAAAAAGATTCACTGATCCAATTTTAATCTTTCGTACCTTATACATCATAACAAAATCAAAGTCGTATTTACTTTACTCTTTTTACCCATGAGGGATTCCTTGTATATTTCAACAAAAAAATTTGATTTTTTTCAGTAAATGTAAATAGCAGAATTGTGGCTAGGGAAGTATATTATCGACCTAGCTAACTTTATTGTAGAAATTTTCGGGATAAATGATTGGACCATGCAAACTAGAAATACCTTTTCTTGGATAAGGGAAGAGATTACTCGCTCCATATCTGTCTCACTCATTATATATATAATAACTTGGGCATCCATTTCAAGTGCATATCCGATTTTTGCCCAGCAGAATTATGAAAATCCACGAGAGGCAACTGGGCGTATTGTATGTGCCAATTGCCATTTAGCTAATAAGCCCGTGGATATTGAGGTTCCACAAACGGTACTTCCTGATACTGTATTTGAAGCAGTTATTAAAATTCCTTATGATATGCAACTAAAACAAGTTCTAGCTAATGGTAAAAAAGGAGCTTTGAATGTGGGAGCTGTTCTTATTTTACCGGAGGGGTTTGAATTAGCCCCCCCCGATCGTATTTCACCCGAGATGAAAGAAAAGATAGGAAATCTGGCTTTTCAGAATTATCGCCCCAATAAAAAAAATATTCTTGTGATAGGTCCTGTTCCTGGTCAAAAATATAGTGAAATAACCTTTCCTATTCTTGCTCCGGACCCTGCTACTAATAAAGATGTTCACTTCTTAAAATATCCTATATATGTAGGTGGAAACAGGGGAAGGGGTCAGATTTATCCTGATGGTAGCAAAAGTAACAATACAGTTTATAATGCTACGGCAGGAGGGATAATAAGTAAAATTTTACGAAAAGAAAAAGGGGGATACGAAATAACCATAGTGGATGCATCAAATGGACGCGAAGTGATTGATATTATCCCTCGAGGCCTAGAACTTCTTGTTTCAGAGGGCGAATC